ACTACCCTCGAGGTCATACACTATGACCAAAGGGGGAACATGACTGTGGAATTGGAAAAATACGACCGAAGGGGGAACAGGATCCTATATGATAGGAAAAGAAAAAAAAAAACCAAACCTTGGTGGAAACGAATTTTTTAATTCGTTCAAAAACTAGCTACGTGTGCACTGCACGTAGCTAGTGTCAATACAGCACTAGTCCTTTTTTTTTTCACTTTGATTTCTTTTTGATTTTGTCTAGCGTAGACTGTCTCTTGGCCCGTAGGTCCTGACACAAGGTTAGAATTCTAGCTCTTCCAGAGTGGTATCTCACTGACGGCTTGGCCCCCCGGAAGGGGGCCTTCTTCGCCCTCCACCTAAGCTGCGCAGGAAAGGCCTAAAGCCAATCCCAGGGAACAGTAAAGCTTCATAGGGTCTTTCTGTCCAGGTGCTTGTCAACGTTCATTTTATATTGACAATAGTGTATTGAATAAATAGAATTTCATTATGGTAATTTTCAATTAAGTAAATCTATTTCTCTCCGAATTCTAATTCTAGATGGGGTTTGCAATCTCTTTATTTTTATTATGATTCATCTATACACTCGGGTTGCTAACTCAACGGTAGAGTACTCGGCTTTTAAGTGCGACTAGAATCTTTTACACATTTGGATGAAGCAACGAATTCATCCATACCATTGGTAGAGTTTGTAAGACCACGACTGATCCTGAAAGAGAAGAGAACGAATGGAAAAAACAGCATGTCGTATTAACGAATTAAGGAAGAACTCTAAGAGCACTTCATTCTTAATCCTTACCGGATCAATACAAAGTATTCTTTGAATTCTTATATTATATTTCAATATGGGTCGAGTGAATAAATGGATAGAGCCGCAAGGATCCAATTATAGAATATAAAAAACAAAAAGCAACGAGCTTCTCTTCTTAATTCGAATGATTTCCCGATCTAATTAGACGTTAGAAATATATTAGTACCTGATTCGGGAAAAGGTTCTCCCATAACCATAAAAATAAGTGGATTCTCCATTTCTTTATTTCTTTTTTTTTTTTGAATCCTAATTATTAACTATCTCCACTCTTATTGAGTGGAGACGAATGTGTAGAAGAAACGGTATATTGATAAATAGAAGATAAATAGAATCAATTCTAAAATCAAAAGAGCGATCGGGTTGCAAAAATAAAGGATTTCTTATTATTTCAATATCCTAATTAAAGAACACAAACCTATTGGTTGGATGAAAAAAAAAGAGAATCCCTTGATAAGCTTATCTATCTTCAGGGTAGATATCATTTTCTGACTATCTACCTTGTTTTGACTGTATCGCACTATGTATCATTTGATAGTCCAAGAAACCCTCGGTCTTTGGTTCAAATCTCATTTTCAATGGAAGAATTACAAGGATATTTCCAAATAGATAGATCTCGACGACAAGACTTCTTATATCCACTTCTATTTCAGGAGTCTATTTATGCGCTTGCTCATGATCATGGTTTAAATAGATCGATTCTTTCTGAACCTCTCGAAAATTTAGGTTATGACAATAAATCCAGTTCACTAATTTCAAAACGTTTAATTACTCGAATGTATCAACAGAAGCATTTGATTCTCTTTGATAATGATTTTAACCAAAATACATTTCGTGATCAGAATCAGAAGAAGCATTTTTATTCTAAAATGATATCAGAGGGTTTTTCACTCATTGTGGAAATTCCATTCCCTCTGCGATTAGTACCTTCCCTAGAAGCGAAAGAAATAGCAAAATCTCATAATTTACGATCAATTCATTCAACATTTCCCTTTTTAGAGGATAAATTATCACATTTAAATAATGCCTTAGATATACTAATACCCTACCCCATCCATTTGGAACTCTTGATTCAAACCCTTCGCTATTGGATACAGGATACCCCCGCTTTGCATTTATTACGATTCTTTCTCTACGAGTCTCAGAATTCGAATAATCTGATTACTCAAAAAAAAATCGATATTTCGCATTTTTCAAATCAGAATCAAAGATTTTTCTTGTTCCTATATAATATTCATATATATGAATGCGAATCCATATTCGTTTTTCTCCGTAAACAATCTGTTCATTTACGATCAAGATCGTATAGAGCCCTTCTTGAGCGAACACATTTTTATCGAAAAATAGACAAGTTTTTCTTCATTTTTCATAAAAATTTTCAGACCACCTTATGGTTGTTCAAGGATCCTTTCATGAATTATGTCAGATATCAAGGAAAAGCCATTCTGGCTTCAAAAGGAACACCTCTTCTGATAAAAAAATGGAAGTATTACCTTGTCAATTTTTGTCAAGGTTATTTTGACTTGTGGCCTCAACCAGATAGAATTCAAATAAACCAATTCTCCAAGCACTCCCTCGATTTTCTGGGCCATCTTTCAAGTTTACGGCTAAAGCCTTGTGTGGTAAGGAGTCAAATGTTAGAAAATTCATTTATTATAGATGTTTCTATTAATAAGTTTGATACTATAGTCCCCA